TATTCGAGAAATAAATTCTTGTCAAGATTAATATTACATGATCGAATCTTGATAGTACGTTGGTATTGTTTATAAGTAATATAACTTTTATAATCCATTGATCTGATAGATGGGTACTTTTTTTATTTAGGATGATAAACGACCTACTTAACTCAGTGGTTAGAGTATTGCTTTCATACGGCAGGAGTCATTGGTTCAAATCCAATAGTAGGTATAGTAGGTAAGGTATAGATAGAACTTATTAGATACCGGAATCAATGGTATCTAATAAGTTTTTCTACTCACCCTTTCTTTTTTTATTGTAATTTTCTATCTTTTTCTATTCTATCTATTTTTTTCAATTTTTAATTATTTTGCTGGACCAACTTGTTACGGGATCATATTGATAGCCTCTACTATAGCCTCTACTCGTGTCCTAGCTCGTCGGAGAGCTAGATTTGCCTCAATTGTTTGTCTTTTCCCTTCAGCCTTATTCAAGTTAGCTTCTGCTATTTTTAGAGTTTGTTGTGCTTCTTGTGGATCAATGTCACTAGCCTTTTCCGCATCATTTACTAAAATTGTGATCTCATTATTGCCTATTCTAGCAAAACCGCCCATCAGAGCCATCGTTAACCATTGCTTGTTAAGGCGTATTTTCAAAATACCTATATCTAAAGCTGTGGCAATAGGCGCATGATTTTTTAATACCCCAATTTGTCCACTATTAGTGGATAAAATAATTTCCTTCACTTCTGAATCCCAAACAGTTCGATTGGGGGTCAGTACACAAAGATTTAAAGTCATTTCTTGAATTTGTTCTCCATTTAATAGTTCGCAGCCTTCGCGGTAGCTTCATCGATATTACCCACCAAATAAAAGGCTTGTTCAGGAAGACTATCTAATTCTCCAGAAAGAATCAATTTAAACCCTCTAATTGTTTCTGCTAGACCAACATATTTCCCTGGGGAACCTGTAAATACTTCTGCTACGAAAAAAGGTTGGGATAAGAAACGTTCGATTTTTCGTGCTCTTGCTACAGTTAAACGATCCTCTTCGGATAATTCGTCCAACCCAAGAATAGCGATAATGTCCTGAAGTTCTTTGTAACGTTGTAACGTTTGTTTAACCCTTTGCGCAGTTTCATAATGTTCTTCACCAACGATCCGAGGTTGGAGCATGGTTGACGTTGAATCTAAAGGATCGACTGCTGGATAGATACCTTTGGAAGCTAATCCTCTTGATAGTACAGTAGTAGCATCCAAATGTGCAAATGTCGTGGCAGGAGCAGGATCGGTCAAATCGTCTGCAGGTACATAAACTGCTTGAATAGAAGTTATAGACCCTTCTTTGGTAGAAGTTATTCGTTCTTGTAAAGTACCCATTTCAGTAGCCAGGGTCGGTTGATAACCCACAGCGGAGGGCATTCGGCCCAATAGGGCAGATACTTCGGATCCAGCTTGAACAAAACGGAAGATATTGTCGACAAATAGAAGGACGTCCTGTTCATTGACATCTCGGAAATATTCTGCCATAGTTAGGGCAGTTAAACCAACTCTCATACGAGCTCCGGGCGGTTCATTCATTTGCCCGTAGACTAGAGCTACTTTTGATTCCGCAATATTTTTTTCATTAATTACTCCGGATTCTTTCATTTCCATATAAAGATCATTTCCCTCACGAGTACGCTCACCTACTCCGCCAAATACGGATACACCTCCATGAGCTTTGGCAATGTTATTGATCAATTCCATAATCAGTACTGTTTTACCTACCCCAGCTCCACCGAAAAGTCCTATTTTTCCGCCACGGCGATAAGGAGCTAAAAGATCTACTACTTTAATTCCTGTTTCAAAAATGGATAATTTTGTATCTAACTGTATAAAGGCAGGCGCGGATCTATGAATAGGAGATGTTGTGCGAGTATCTACAGGACCTAAATTATCAATAGGCTCTCCAAGCACGTTGAAAATCCGACCTAGGGTTGCTCCGCCGACTGGAACACTTAGGGGAGCTCCCGTGTCAATCACACCCATTCCTCTCTTTAGACCATCTGTAGCACTCATAGCTACAGCTCTAACTCTATTATTTCCTAATAATTGCTGTACTTCACAAGTTACGTTAATTTCTTGGCCAACAGTATCTCGACCTTGAACTATCAGAGCGTTGTAAATATAAGGCATCTTCCCTGGTGAAAAAACTACATCGAGTACCGGACCAATTATTTGCGTGATACGTCCCAGATTTTTTTTTTCAAGTCCAGAAACCTCAGTATCCGAAGTGGTAGGAGTTAGTCTCATATTAAAATATATCCGTTTTTTTTTTTTTTTCAAAAAAAAAAAAAAAATTGAAATCAAGAAAAAAATGTTCGATAACAAAACACGTTTATCAGTTAATTAAATTAATATTCAATTAAATATTAATTAAATTAATCTTTAATAAGAAATGTAAGTTAATAATTGATTTTCTTGGTACCACCCAACCAATTCAATTTCAATGAATGAATTTTCAAAATCAACCCAGT